GAGTAGAGGCTATCAATGTGATTTCGTAACTATAACCCGTTGGCGGTGCGCCCGAATAATCAAAAGAAAAACTTCTGTATAAACAGAAATTCTGTTTATACACTTTATTTTTTAATTCTGCCAATTGACTAGAATCATAAATGGAATCGGATTCTATCTAATACAACGAAAAATTTTCAAATTCAACAATGAACTAGAGAAAGAGAAATAGAATAGAATGGAAAATATCAAAAATCAATAAAATTAAGGCGGCTAGAAAAACTTATTAGATACCATGGATTCGGATATCTAATAAGTTATACCTACTATTGGATTTGAACCAATGACTCCTGCCGTATGAAAGCAATACTCTAACCACTGAGTTAAGTAGGTCAGTTAGAATCAAAAAGAGAAAGAAATGGAACCCATCACATAGATGGATTATAAATGTAATATTATTTATAAGCAATACCGATCAAAGAGATAAAAGTTGGATCATGTAATATTCATCTTGACAAGAAATTATTGACATGATAAAATATATATCACAAGCAAAAGGGCTATAGCTCAGTTAGGTAGAGCACCTCGTTTACACGCGCGCCGATGTTTTTTCAGAGGAGTACATTATGGAATCAAACAACTTATTGAGAAGTTGATGTCTTACTCCATGACTTTTAGGGAACAAGAGAACAATAGCCTGACAAAAGATTCGGTCCAATTTAGGTGCCCCTTTTCTATTTATATTTTTAGATTTTAGGCAACCAATAGAACCCATTATTGATTTAAGATATTGATAAGGGGAATACTAACTCTATTCAATGCTAGGCATAATGAGTATAAAGACCTCAAAAAATTCTTTTTTCGTCCTATCTTATGAACTTTAAGGTGTATGAAGTTTCATATTGGATTTTTTAAATAAAAGGGGGGCGATGGAGACTTCATTTAACTTAGGTTGATCTAAGCCAAAAGCAAACCTACGTCAGGATAACCTTCTTTGAAACACTTCGGTAGTGCTCTCAGATCGGAATCCAAATAAGAAATCAGAGCACATGGAGCCATCTTCTTATCTTCTTGTCAAGAGAATTATGGTAGACTAACTGATTATTTATATCAGTTAATGGAAGAGCCCAATGCAAAAAAATGCATGTTGGGTCTTTGAAACAGTTCGAATCATTTTGAGAATAATCAGTTTGATCTGTTTTACCGAGAAAGTCTACGGTTCGAGTCCGTATAGCCCTAAAAAAAAATGAAATAAAATTCAAATACAAAGATACAAAGACAAAAATTGTATAGTTTTTATTTCTTCATTATTGTATTGTTTGTAACTAGCCGCTTGCAATTGCTTGGTTTATCGAAAAACGAAAAAAAAAGCATTCTCATAAGCTTGCTCGCAGGAATCATTCAGGATAGAGTATAAAGCCGAAATCAAAAAAAGTGCACTTCAATAGAACCAATAGCTATTTTTTTTTTTATCTTGTCTTGGCTAAACAAACCCAATTTTCTTTCCTAAGTCAATTACATTAGGAATTTTCCCTTTTCCTATCCGCAATCAAAAAGAGTTAGTGATACTTTTTTTCTTTGTCTTTGGGATACCCGCCTAAGCCTAATGAATTTTTGGAGTCAAAATCATGACACGAACTCATTTAAAAACAAATTCCAACCTAACTCAACAAAAATCAAATCTACTCGTAAGTTACACGGATTTAAAAACGACTTACTCTATTTATAGACAAGCTGGAGTTTGAAAAATTAGGATCTTTATTAACTTTCATTATTAACATTTAACATTGTAAAATGGGCTCTTCTTTATATTGCTATACTAGGTAAGGTATAGCAATAAAAGAAAGGAGTCTTTTATTGCCCTAACATTGAATTGCTAAATTGAATAATTAATAAATTGAATTAATATTATTGAATTAATAATTGAATTAATTTTAATTAATATATTTATATAAATTTCTAATAAATTTCTAAATGAATATAGAAGTAGAATATAGAGAATAGAAATAGAATATAGAGAATAGAAGTCGAATTTAGTTAATATAAGATCCTATTCCATTAATGTTTAATATTATTATTATTTATTATTATATTTTATTTTTATATTATATAGGTGGAGGTACTATATTACATATAGAATATAGTATTTTCTATTTTTATATAGATTTTATATGGATTGGTATTTTATTTAATTAGTATTTTATTCAAAATTCTATTTTGAATTCTTTTTTTTTTTATAGATTTTTATAGAGAATCCGAAGTGAGATGAAAAATCGAGAAAAGAGTCTTATTTGTATAATCGAGAAAAGAGTCTTATTTGTATAAAGTATAAGAGCAAGATCAATATATATTTATAATTGATATCGAAATAAAAATAAAATTGAAGTAAATGGAACAATTCAAGTCGATGAATCTTGAAATGATACATGTACCACAGCAAACAAAACTAAGCAGTTCAATCAAAATAAATTGTTATTTTGACTAAACAGTTATGAATGAGTTGAAAATGAATTTCAATTCG